GCTGAAACAAAACAACAAAACAATATGGGAATCAGATTTTGAAATATATAAAAGATATTGAAAAATCCATTTTTCAATATCTTTTATATATATATATTATATGTATCGGAAAAGAATATATTATATGTATCGGAAAAGAATAGCGATTTATTCCTATAGAGCGTCCATTAACAAGAAAATCAAATCATAAATATCGACAAATTCTTGTCTTTTGTGATCTAAGAAACTAAAAAAGGAAATAAAAAACCCGCTTTCTACAATTTAATATATATCGAATTTAAATATCAGAATAGCCAATATAGTCATGATTCAATGGGTCAGGTCCACTTACTTTTTTTTTTAGTTACAATTTTTATGGTAGGTTTGGTGGGAACAATAGGGAAGTAGGAATATTTTGGTTTGTGATTAATAAATAGGGGTTGGATATCTAGAATATTTATGTTATGTTTCCTGGAATATTTAAATAAATAATAATAAGATATAAAGAGGACTATTATGTCACTACAGGCTAGAAGCCCCCACCCACTAAGTTCACCCACTAAGTTCAATTAGTCAATATAATAATAATTAAATGTTCAACTTTTTAATTATTAATTAGAACTCAAAATAAAATAATAAGAACTCATTGTATTATAAATAATACAATAGTGTTTGCCTTTTTTTTATTATCAAAAATATCTGTATTCTTCGATGAAAAACGAAGACAAAGACTCGAGTTTCATGAAAAAAGCCCTTTATCGGATTTGAACCGATGACTTACGCCTTACCATGGCGTTACTCTACCACTGAGTTAAAAGGGCCTGCTCAATTCATGACTTAGCCATTTTCCATTATGAGTCTACTGCATATATGTATATATGCAGTAGACTCATAATGGAAATAATGGAAAAATAAATTCTATTTACCTAGAAAGAAAAGGGGTAAAATTTTTCTCGTTTTTGAATTTTCTGACTTAATGTGAGATAGTGATAGGCATATTTTATCTGAACAAGAAACGAAGCAATGAGTTAAAATTGAAGAAAAAAAAAAAAACGTTCAATTCAAATTAAAATCCTATAGAATCAGAATATAAAAAGACTGTTCGAATCTAGCCATACCATTAGATTATATTGACAATTCCAAAAAACTATTCATACTATCATTATAGTATGATGACGGTCGGGCGAATATGCCCCCATCGTCTAGCGGTTCAGGACATCTCTCTTTCAAGGAGGCAGCGGGGATTCGACTTCCCCTGGGGGTAGGGTACTACGAAAGGAAGTTGATCATGGATTATCAATAAGCATATAAAGAATTCTTCCTGGGTCGATGCCCGAGCGGTTAATGGGGACGGACTGTAAATTCGTTGACGACTGTCTACGCTGGTTCAAATCCAGCTCGGCCCAAGAATTCACCGCCCCATGAGTAAGATATAATTAATTTATCCTATAGAAAAGAAAGGGTAATGCCTGCTTCGTAGAGAAATAAAGAAAAATTTTTCTCTATCTTTTTTTTTCATCTCATTGAAAGATTGATTATTTTTATTTAACAATAAAATAAAAAATCACTAGTTACTAATAATCTGTCTCACTCTCACTAAAGCCCGTGTTTATGTGGATATAATATCAATATAGCATTCGCATATCTGTTACGTTCCAACATGACGAGTAGAATATCTTTATGAAATCCTAAGTATATGTATGCTATACACCTCGCCGGGATTGTAGTTCAATTGGTCAGAGCACCGCCCTGTCAAGGCGGAAGCTGCGGGTTCGAGCCCCGTCAGTCCCGAACTAGGATCTCATGAATTGAGAAATTCATTTCTCTATTTTTGCGAAAGGGAAGACGAAGAGCAAAATGGAATCAAACAAATTCGCACCGTGGAGATTATTTCTTTTGTTTCGCATGTCTCATCAGATAAATATGGGAAGTTCCTTTTCTTCCCCAGTACTAATTGATAAGGAAAAATATATGTAGATTTAGTACAATTGGTACTATTGCTATATTCAGTATTTAAAGTTTAAGAGATACCAATACTCTTTTTTTTTCAATCATTCTGCTCTTGATCAATGAAATGGAATAGAGTGCTCAGATTTTTGGGGGGGTACAGACACAAAATAGCTTTGTTTATTATATGATATACAATGAACTTAATCTTCATAGAATTTAATTCTCCGGCAAAGTACTTTTTAGGTTAAAGCACATCTTTTCTAAATCTAAATTTTTTTTAGCCTCAATTATGACTACTGTGAAACAATTTATTTAATTCTCATTCCAATTTTATATTGAATTTTTGATGTATACGTTCCAACTCCAATCCAACAAAACAAAGAGTATACTAATAAAATAACATAAAATAAAAGACCAACAAAACCAAGTGGGGCTCCTTTCTTTTCTTATTCTTAGTAAAGGTAAAGCTTGAATAGTCGATTTTTTAGACTTAACCTTACCTTTTTTATATCTCACTTATACTTATACTGTTCGTCTCTCTGTATGCCCTAGAGAATACCGGTTATATAATACCTTATAATTCTATATACAAAATCCTATGTATATGTATAAGTAGAAGAATTGTATAAGGAAGATAAGATGCTAGGTTATAGAAAAGAACAAGTGGAAAAAGGATGAAAACCTAATAATAGGTATTTATGATCTAATCAAAAATGGTTTTTTGTATGGATAAAAGATCTCCCTATGTTATACTATTCAATTCTCAACGAGAAATTGATTTGATAGATCAGAAATTTTTATTCATAATATTGATCTGATTCAGTATCATCAAGATACAATTCATCCCATTGAATTTACAGGAATAAAATTTATCATCTCTATGGGATTAGATCCCGAGTTAAGTTATTGCGAAAAAAAAAAGATTAGATTATGGAAGTCAATATTCTCGCACTTATTGCTACTGCACTGTTCATTCTAATTCCTACTGCTTTTTTACTTATCATCTATGTAAAAACAGTTAGCCAAAATGATTAATTTGAATGAAACTTGAATTATCAGTTCTTAGCAGTTCAATTCAATTCAATGATTCAAGAAATGAAAGAAAAGAATTCAAACTCTAAGTCTTAAATGAAATGATTGCGCTGAGCTGGAATCAGAACAGAAGTAGCTTATTAAGTATCTAAGCTAGTGTGGTAGAAAGAACTATATATTATAGTTCTTTCTACCACACTAGCTAGTATTGTATACTAATATTAATATAGGCTTCATATAGATAAAATTACAATATGTATATAGTAGATGTACATATAGATAAGATAAAACTTTAATTCTATTTCTTTTTTTTCATCTCAAGAAGTCATTGATTGAACAATTAATGGATGATCCGCGTAGTTATATGATAACTTCTTCGGATTTGGAAAAGGGGTTAGAGTAAACCTGGCCGTTTTTCATGTTTAAACAAACCATGAGATGAGTCAAAAAAGTATAATTTCGAGAAGTTTAAAACAAATGTGAAATGTGTGATATGTAAATAGCCTAACGGAAGAAAGATCTAATTTTATTATGTGTAGGACCTCTTTGGACAATCACTAATTGTTTCGCTTACAGTGGAAAGAAAATATATAGTGTCATAATAACAGAATTTTTTTTCTAAAAGAAAAAAAAAATATAGACTATTTAGTCAAAATTCGGTTGGAAAGAATCTTCTATTATGCGTAGATTTGAGTTGCAAAATACAATTATGATAATGATTTATTACTCTATTCCAGTACAATTTTGAATACTTTTTTTTTAAGCAAGGCTTCGCAAAACGATTAATAAAGAATTGATACAGTTCGATTGAGCAATTGATTACTCAATTTAGTATTAGTATTTGTAGTGTCCACAGCACTAGAGTCCACTCCTTCCCCATACTACAAGTGAAAGAGAAAATGTAAAGACGACCATTAAAGCAGCCCAAGCAAGACTTACTATATCCATGTGAATTATGTCCCTTATTTCTATGAAAGAATTATTCGATTATTATTTAATAATCATAGTGGAATCAATGGCACAGAGTCAAAATAGGATTCTGACTTAAGACTATTGATGAACCAAATCAATTCAATGAATACATTTGCAACAAGTTTCAATATTTTAAGATTTCCGGTAGAATCAGGAAGTATTAAGTACAAGATGATACACGCGCCCTTTCTATACACAACTATATATCAGATACCTCTATTTTCTATTTGATCTAAGCTTATTGTCTTTCTATGAAAGAATCGGTAGAACCCACTGCCACTATTACTACATACATATATTCTTTTTTTTTTTTCAATTTTTACCTTTACTCTATACTATAAGAGTCGACCAACTATTCTGATTCTATGTCTGAGCACTCATAGCCTTTCGTGAGTTTAAATACAAAGTATCTTCGTGCCTTTCTACAAGCCCTAAATTTATTTCCCATCATTGTATCCAATCTAATTTAATACCCAACAGAATCACGAGACGCTACTTAAAATTAAAAATTGTTTAAGAGATTTTGATATGCTAGTCTTTTATATAATCTTTTATTCTAGTAGTAAAAATGGGGTGCCTCTTAGGAATCTTTGTATATCGAGATTTCCGATCTTAGTTCTTAATTCCATTCTGGAATTGATTCTCACCATTTATTTCAAAATTTTTTGAAATAAATGGTGAGAATCAATCATTACCAATGATTAAATTAATAATTGAGGTTTTTGCTTCATCCCTATTACTGCCGATTTGATTTGGGCTAGACTTAGATTTTAAGAAAAAAAGTTACAGTCTTTTCTAAAACCTATGCTATAGTTTATAAAAATCAAGTATTGACACGTCCACTTAGTTCTTTGCCTCCACTTCTTGCGGAGCAATAATTCATCGAATTAGATCGGCAGAATAAGAAATCAAAAATCTTTGGTTGATCAGGCGACACCCGGATTTGAACTGGGGATAAAGGATTTGCAGTCCCCCGCCTTACCACTTGGCCATGCCGCCAAATTCGATCCAAAATAAAATGGATAAAAATATTAGCCATATTCTATTTCTACTACTAACTCTTTTTT